CTCTGTACTATCCATAGGGTCAATTCTAACAAGTCACACACTCATATTCCGGAAATATACAATGCAGAAAAAATTTTCGCGGCCGAACTACCAAAGGAGAATAGGCTAAAGTTGTTAGACCTACATACTTTACGTTTTTGTACCGAGCTAAAAGCTAGAACTTCAAGATTCTTCTTAGTCTAATTCACTGAAATTCCATCCAGTAGAACAGAAGAATTATAAATCTCCAAAATAATAGATAGGAATACCGCAAATAGAGCCATTGCAACACCCATCAAAGGGGTCGTTCCCCATCCAGGAGCTACTTTACCATATTCGGAATTCAATGGTTTCAATAACTTCCCTACAGTAGTGCTTCTTGGACCAGATCTAGAACTATCCTCAACAGTTTGTGTAGCCATAAATCTTATTTTGTATTCATTACGATCTGTTGACTTTGTATACCATTCCGTTGTAAATAAATGATCTTAGCATAGATCCGGTGTGGTCTTTCAATTCTATAATAATGGAAACAGCAACCCTAGTCGCCATCTTTATATCTGGGTTACTTGTAAGTTTTACTGGGTATGCTCTATATACTGCCTTTGGGCAACCCTCTCAACAACTAAGAGATCCATTCGAGGAACACGGGGACTAGTTGACGTAATCAGCCTCCAAATATTTGGAGGCTGATTACGTCAATGAAAATAATGAAAAATTTTTTCATTTTTTAGTTGAAATTTTAGGTGGTTCCCGAAAAAAAATAGCGAAAAAAATTATCCCTAAAGTGGATACTAAGAGAAATGTATAAACCAATGCTTCCATAAATTTGATCGTGGTTTACAATTATAGCTTTCATACCTGTTTTGTTTACTTGGGAGTATCCCTCTGGATAAAGACAGAAAAAGAGTCAAAGAAACGGCAGCGATTTAAATCAAGATTCCTACAGTACCCTACCTATTAAATAAAATAATAAACAGAAACTAGAAGAAAAAAAGCAATGTTGCATCAGACTGCTTGTCGTTTTGTAGTTGGATCTCCAAGTTTTTGGAATGCCCCAAATTCCACTTGAGCATCCAAATCTGGATCAATACCAGCAAAAACATCTCTGAAGAGGGTTCTAGCACCATGCCAAATGTGTCCAAAGAAGAAAAGTAGAGCAAACGAAGCATGTCCAAACGTAAACCAACCTCTTGGGCTGCTACGAAAAACACCATCGGATTTCAAAGTCGCACGATCTAATTCAAAAATCTCACCCAATTGAGCCCGTCTAGCATATTTTTTCACAGTTGCGGGATCACTATAACTCACTCCATTGAGTTCACCACCATAAAACTCAACAGTTACACCTACTTGTTCGACACTATATTTTGATTCTGCCCTTCTAAACGGGACGTCGGCTCTAACAATTCCGTCTCCGTCTACCAAAACAACCGGAAAAGTTTCAAAAAAAGTAGGCATACGGCGTACAAAAAGTTCACGCCCTTCTTTATTCCTAAAGACGGGGTGGCCCAACCATCCAACAGCTATTCCATCCCCATTGTCCATTGAACCTGCTCGGAATAACCCCCCTTTTGCTGGATTATTACCAATATAATCATAAAAAGCTAATTTTTCAGGAATTTTAGCCCAAGCTTCTGATAAACTTTGATTTTCAGCCAGTCCAGCACTAACTCTTCGATATATTTCTTGTTGAAAGTATCCCTGATCCCATTGATAACGAGTAGGACCAAATAATTCGATAGGAGTAGTTGCAGAACCATACCACATAGTTCCAGCAACAACAAAAGCTGCAAAAAAGACAGCAGCAATACTACTGGAAAGAACGGTTTCAATATTGCCCATACGTAATCCTTTGTATAGACGTTGAGGCGGACGAACACTAAGATGGAATAGGCCCGCTAATATACCCAACGTCCCTGCTGCAATATGATGAGAGGCTATTCCTCCCGGAACAAAAGGGTCAAAACCCTCCACGCCCCACGCCGGGTTTACGGGTTGGACCTTTCCGGTTAGTCCATAAGGGTCGGATACCCATATTCCAGGACCATATAATCCTGTTACATGAAATGCGCCAAAACCGAAGCAAGCCACTCCTGAAAGAAATAAATGAATTCCAAAAATCTTGGGCAAATCCAAAGAAGGTTTTCCTGTACGTTCATCACAAAAAATTTCTAGATCCCAATATACCCAATGCCAAATAGCTGCCAAGAAGCACAAACCAGAAAACACGATATGTGCTCCGGCTACCCCTTCGTAACTCCAAAGACCCGGATTCGTTATAGTCCCTCCTGTAATATTCCAACCGCCCCACGAATTGGTTATTCCTAAACGAGTCATGAAAGGTATAACGAACATACCTTGTCTCCACATTGGATCAAGAACGGGGTCGGAGGGATCAAAAACTGCTAATTCATATAGAGCCATCGAACCAGCCCAACCAGCAACCAGAGCAGTATGCATTATATGAACAGAAAGTAAACGACCGGGATCATTCAATACAACAGTATGAACACGATACCAAGGCAAACCCATGGAAATACCCCTTTATCAACGAAAAATAGACACTATGTAACTTTATTGCATTGGAAAAAACTATGCTACGTACCCCCCTTTTTAGGTAATTATTTCGGAGAAAGGATTAATATTTGTTCTATTCTGTTAGTAATAATGGAACAATTCAATTCATAGAAAAAAGGGAAGCGGATCTATTCTATATCCGATAAGTACCAATATGCAATGGGGGTGAATCCTATTTTATATGAACCAAGATAGCTATTATTGTTGATCATTCAGAAGCCCGTTCGTAAAAAATTTCCTTTAGTTTTATTCATTCTCTCTTACTTTACTTTTATTTTATATTTTATTTTAGCTTATTCAACTTATGTATTAAATATCATTAATTTAAATATGATTAATAAAGTAGGAAAAAAGGATAATAGTATTAAAAACCGAAACCCCAATTTTACGTTTCCACATCAAAGTGAAATAGAGAACTTCATTCTCTTTTTTTTCATTTCATGCCTATTGGCGTTCCAAAAGTACCTTTTCGAAGTCCTGGAGAAGGAGATACATCTTGGGTTGACATATAGTGCGACTTGTCAGATATATCGGGCTATATGGGATTTCCCCATTTTCTCCCTCGATCGAGATATCCTCTGTTTCGCTCAAAAAGATTGATTGAATTTTCAAAAATTTGTAACGCGAAGCGCAAAAAATAAAGTGGAATTAAATGCAGGGAGTATTTAAATTGATATTAGATTATCAAAATTTTTTTATGGTTTACGTGATCGGACTAATAAAATGAAGTATCCAGGCTCCGTTTAGCAAAAACCCAATTGATAATTAATATATAATATTTTTATAATTACTACTTATATGATATGTAAAATTATGATAAAAATTCTATAAAAAAAATTGAAACAGGGCGATCTAAAACTGTTGCTCAAATCAAATAATATAATTCAAAATTTGTTGACTATTTGACAGAAGACATGTGAAAGAAATGAATTGAAAAAAAAAAGAAGGAGTAGTAAAAAAAGACGCGGTATTTGGTTCATTTGTCCTATATGTGCAAATCAAAATCGGGCAAATTTTTCCTTTTACTCGGGGTAGAGCATAAACCTAAAAAATGGAATAAAAAAAGGAAGAAGCCCGTTCAGGAACAAGAAAAAACCATCGCCATTTCAACTGAATCTCGATGAAAAAAAAATATCAATGAATCAAATGAGTCTGACAGGGTTAATCAATCGTTTTATTAGAGGATTATAATATCTAATACAAGGTACAAGGCACCAAAACTAAAATTTTCTTTTACTTTTGGGAGCAAGCCCTTCCGTTATAAGTTAGAAAGAAAAACCCTCTATGAAAAAAGGGGAGGTTGGAATCGACACATTGATTTTTTCACAATTTTTGTTGAACCGTATGCACCAAAAGGTGCCTGTACGGCTCCTAAGGAATAAAAATTTATCCTAATCAACCGACTTTATCGAGAAAGATTATTTTTTTTAGGCCAAGAGGTTGATACCGAAATCTCGAATCAACTTATTAGTCTTATGATATATCTCAGTATAGAAAAGGATACCAAAGATCTTTATTTGTTTATAAACTCTCCTGGTGGATGGGTAATATCTGGAATGGCTATTTATGATACTATGCAATTTGTGCGACCCGATGTACAGACAATATGCATGGGATTGGCCGCTTCAATAGCATCCTTTATCCTGGTCGGAGGAGCAATTACCAAACGTATAGCATTCCCTCACGCTTGGCGCCAATGAGTTTTTTTTTTCGAGAAAAAAATACTATGCCTTCGCCATCGTAAATATGAATTAGTTAAGTAATAATAGCATGGCACTTCGAATTCAATATGAAATTTTTTAGATTAAAAAAAAAATTCGATTATATATTGAAAGAGTAGTATGAGATAAGGAAGAGGTTTTTCAAATGATATCTTACCTATTCGGGCACATTTCAGCGTCACAAACTTTGTTTTCACACCGTAAAAAAAAAAAAAAAAGACACTTTGGGATTGCTGAATCATAGACGAATCAAAAAAATGATATATAAAGCAACGGAACCATCATAGTATTTTTTTAACTCCTACAAAAAAAAGAAGGATGGTAATTGGATGATTTCTGGATCTGCGTATAATACAACCTATATTTTGTTTTCTTTCGCCAAAAGGAAAGGTCAAAAAAGTCAATTCCATTGTGGAGCCGTATGCAATGCACAAAAAAAGCCTGTACGGTTATTCAATTTTATCTTTTTTTTTTTTTGGTTATCCCGTCTCATTCTGCGAAATAGAAAAACCTTTTCTATTATATCATCAGGGTAATGATCCATCAACCCGCTAGCTCGTTTTATGAGGCACAAACGGGAGAATTTATCTTGGAAGCGGAAGAATTACTAAAACTTCGCGAAACCATCACAAGGGTTTATGTACAAAGAACGGGCAAACCTATATGGGTTGTATCCGAAGACATGGAAAGGGATGTTTTTATGTCAGCAACAGAAGCCCAAGCTCATGGAATTGTTGATCTTGTAGCGGTTCAATAAAAAATAGGAGCGATTTCATGCAAATCTACAATTTCTAATTTTATATCTTTTTAGATTAAAGGTTTAGTTTCATATTCTCTTCAATATAAAAAAATATTGAAGAGAATCTTGAAGAGAAGTAATTCAGAATTAGCCGGTTAGAACTAATCTAAACCAGCCCATTATTTATATGATTCCGTATGCCAACCATTAAACAACTTATTAGAAATACAAGACAGCCAATCCGAAACGTCACGAAATCCCCAGCGCTTCGGGGATGCCCTCAGCGACGAGGAACATGTACTCGGGTGTATGTGCGACTCGTTTAGATCATAGACTGAGACATAAAAAGTAAATTCTTTTTGAAATATCACGGATCAGTACCTGTGAATAAAATAGAATGGACGAACTCGATTCATTATTTAAAAAATATAGATCGTTCATATATTCTATTGTGTCTGAAACTTATGGTTTACATTGGTGCAAATCCAATCAACTCCATTTTTTAGAAAACCCCCAATGATAACAAATGATTATCCATTAAGCGGGGGAAATTCCATTTTTTAGAAAAAAAATTCCACTCTTGAAAGAAAAGAACGGACTAACAGGGTAAATGACCTAATCAATTTTAAAAATGAAATACCGTTACTGTATAAAGGGGATCTCATTGTGAAAGACCTATTACTGGAATATTCATGGGGTAGAGCCAAAGAATGTGAATTGTACAAGTTACCAATAGTATTGATTAATTAAAAGAAGGAGCTCCGGTGTATAGAGAGGACCTCACCGTTTTAGAAGTAACCATAGAAACGATGGAACCCACTATTTATCCAATTCTATTTTTTTATATCAAGGGAATTTCTCCTTTCAAAGCAAAGGAAAATACCTAGCAAAAAATAGTGGTGGGGAAGGTTAGAGTAGCAAAAGCCATTGGAATTTTTTTTATACATTGGAATAATTCGTTTGGTTATTAATAGACTAGTAAAGGGGAAAAGAATAACTAAAAAAAGAATTAGTTATTCATCAAAGTTTGATTTATTCAATGACTAGAATTAAACGCGGATATATAGCTCGGAGGCGTAGAACAAAACTTCGTTTATTTGCATCAAGCTTTCGAGGGGCTCATTCACGACTTACACGAACTATGACTCAACAGAGAATAAGAGCTTTAGTTTCGGCTCATCGGGATAGGGGTAAAAGAAAAAGAGATTTTCGCCGTTTATGGATCACTCGAATAAATGCCGTAATTCACGAAATGGGGGTATTCTATAGTTATAATCAATTCATACACAATCTGTACAAGAAGCAATTACTTCTTAATCGGAAAATACTTGCACAAATAGCTCTATTAAATAGGAGTTGTCTTTATACAATTTCGAATGACATAAAAAAATAAGGGGATTGGAAGAAATCCACGAAAATATTTGAAATAGAGTTCTAAGGAGAATGAGCTCGGGGAAGGTAGAGTAGAAATTAGTATTATAAAAAAAAGTCGTCAAAACAAAACGAGAGTATATAGTCGCGAAAAAACGAGTTATGCTTTTCGACGATTCTTTTCTTTTTTTTTTTTTTTTTTATGATAGATACAGACGTAACAATCAAATTTTTATTCTTGATTGGATTTTTTGAACAAAACATTAATCTCTTTTTTAATTCCTTCAGATTGGAATTGTTATTAAATTGAAGAATAAGTCTATTTTTTTCTGGTTCTAAGGCTAGTAGTTCTAGGGGTCGACTCACTTCTTTCAAATTGTTTCTGATTATTAAGAAAAGGTAACAAAGATAAAATACGAGCTTGTTTTATAGCAATAGTGATTAATCGTTGTTGTTTTAAAGTCACTCTATTCACCCGCCTAGATAATATTTTTCCTTGTTCACTAATAAATCGACTAATTAAACTCATGTTTCTATAATCAATTCGATCCCCCGATTGGATCGGGGGCAAACGCCTACGAAAAGATCGCTTGGATTTAGTAAAAAGTCGCTTAGATTTATTCATAATTTTTATTTTTATTCCTTATCTCTAAAATCCTATTTTGATCGGATCAAAATAAACACGATTTCTATTTCTATTTCTATATAGAATTAAGAATATAGGATTAGATTTATTTCTATTGATTTATTTGTTTATATATATATATATGTAATGTAATAATATATAGATACTAGCATTATTCCTGTTCTTAAAATAAAAGTTGACATACAAGCACTCAATTTGATCTATTTCTTGATTTCCCCGTGAATTGTATGTTTATAACAATAGGGACAGAATTTTCTCAATTCCAATCGACTAGGGGTGTTATGCCGATTCTTTTGAGTAATATATCTGGAAATTCCCGCGGATTCTTTCTTAATATCATTTCGAACACAACTGGTACATTCCAAAATAATTCTTACTCGAACATCTTTACCCTTGGCCATGAAACCTCCTTTGGATTTATGATTCACCTCAATCTTCTATTTTAATTTTAGGATCCAGAAAGAACAAGAACCAAAAAAATAGAAGCTGTTAACTAAAAAAAATTCTGAAATATTTCGTTGCAATGAATATTTTATTAATTTTTAATTAAATAAAAATAAAATAATAAGTAATACAATGATTTTGTGAAAACTATATTTAAAATCTTTGTACAGTATTTTTTTTTAAGTATCTCATAGGATACTCTTTCCCTAGCAACACTTTTTTTGTTCTATTACTAATTTAATTGGATCCTGAACCCTCGTTTTTATGACCTTTCCCCCCCCACCCACCTTTTCTAATAAGTTTTTTAGAATAAATTAGAAAAAGTGAGGGGGGGGATTAGTCCCCGATCGTTGATTATATCTCTAAATTTTTCACCCCTTTCTGATGTTAATAACTAGAATGAAAAAAAGGGAAATGTTAATGCATCTGGAAATAAACGATTAATCTCTATTAATAAACCTGCTAACGAACCGAACCATAGAGTACTTAGTACCGGTGCTACGGAAAGATATGTTTTTAGATCTCGCATTTGAAATCCTCCTTCTTTCTTCTTTATTGTATTACATTATATATAGTAATATATATAACTACAGATGTACATGTAATTAAGAAGTTCTTGTATTTGTATACGTAACTTCCGTCCCCCCGCTTTCAAAATTAGAATTTTAATATTGTCTATGTCTACTAGAACGATCTTATAGATTCCATTTGAAAACGTAAACGCCTATTTATGTAAAATTGAAATTGAGAGAATTTTTGTAAAAAAAAAAAAAAAGTAAATTTTTTAATTATATCTTTGTTATCTGATATGAGAAAAAAAAAAAGACGAAATTAATTTGATATACCAATAAAAAAGAAGAAGGATGTGGAAAACAAGACAGGAATTCTCTACAATGACACTGTAAACCTATTGAAAGGGATGTAGCGCAGCTTGGTAGCGCGTTTGTTTTGGGTACAAAATGTCACGGGTTCAAATCCTGTCATCCCTACCTATTACTGCTCAGAAGAGCAGTAACGAGGTATCTATTTTGATCTATTTTTTTTTAATCGGACATACATTTACATTTAATTCTGAAATTTATGATATACTATGTATGATATAGTATATACGTACAAAATCGAGTCGGGTTAAAGAATGCCCTCTTTCTAGCCTTTTCGTTTTTTATAAAAAAAACAAGAAAAACGCTCTTAGTTCAGTTCGGTAGAACGTGGGTCTCCAAAACCCAATGTCGTAGGTTCAAATCCTACAGAGCGTGATTTCACTCTTGTTTATTAGATTGTATCAAAATTCCACTGTTCGCAAATTACTGAGCAGCAATCTTAATTAGACCTCCCGCATAGGAAAGCAAGAAGGAGGTCAGTAAAAAAAACGAGATGTTAATTAATTAAAAGTCCAACTGATCACCACGTCTGTATTGTAAATAAGCAGTTACGAATAATCCAGCCAAAGTAATAGGAATTAGACCTAAGACGATTCCAAATAAAAAAACTTCAATCATTTGAATTTTCTTTTGTTTTCATTTTTGAAAGGGAGAAAAGAGAGGTACTATCTATTCCTAGCTCTTAATCTGTATTGCCAATGAATCTCAATGACCAAAATTGGGTAATTAACACGGTAAGGAACTATCGAACATATGAAATACCACCGAAATCCTTTTTTATAAAAAAATCTGCATTCAATTAATTTCAAATAAGTCGTATTTTGCTTAGACCAATAAATAGAACTGAGGTTATAGTTAAAGCTGCTAGTAGAAAACCGAAATAACTAGTTATAGTAGGCATGAAGGGACTCAATAAAATATGTTTTTTATACATATGTTTCTAAAGTACTTCCCTAAGTTTCAATTGAAATTTTTTTTTAAGAAATAGAGAAAGATAACTAGTTCCAAGAATTAAAAAAATTCAATTGAAAATTTGTGAATTATCAATCATTATAGGTGGTATGAACAAAAATAGAGAAAGATAAAAAGAACTCAATTCATCGTCTTTGGCATCTGCACTATCTCAGGAGTCAGAATTCACGTAACTAATTAATTGAAAAACTCTTTAAGAAATAAAAAAAAAAAAAAAATAATACATAAAAAAAATAACTCTATTATCTAACTTCAGCCAAAACATATAACTTTTTTTGAATTAATATGTAAAAATTTGAAAATAAGTTGTTTGATTCTTTTTTTTTTTAATTGACCTTAGAACCTAGAATACGCCCCTTTCTACTTTTTTTAAATTGAATTTACTTAAATTTGAACTCATTAGATTAAATAGTAGAGCAGTTTTCTTCATTTAATCTATCGAATGAGACTAAAAAGAAAAGAGGTATCCTACACGGAGAACGAGATTAGTCAAAAAAATATTTATTTATTTTAACTAGATTTTAAAAGATAACTAGATTTTTAAAACTTGTACTTAGCAATTTCTATTATCGTTTCCTTTCGAGGTTTTAGGTTTTTTTCTTTCGAGATTATATAGAAAATAGAGTGAAAAACCCATCACCTTTGTAGTTAGTTAAAGAAAGAAAAA